TATGTTGTTCAGGTCGATTAGCAGGTGCGGAAATAGCTAGAACTGAATGCGGAAAGTATGGAAAAACATCTTGTAATGTATTTGACAAGAAAATCGATTATGCTTCTGCGGAAGTATCTACTCGTTACGGAATCTTAGGTGTCAAAGTGTGGATTTCTTATAGTCAAAAATAAGGGGGACGTGGTGCTATATCCGAAACGTACGAAATATAGTAAATATCGTAAAGGCAGATGTAGTAGAGGTTGCAAACCGGACGGTACACAACTTGGTTTTGGAAGATATGGCACTAAAAGTTGTAGAGCCGGTCGTCTTTCAAATCTAGCCATTGAAGCAGCGCGTCGTGCTATAATCGGACAATTCAATCGTGCTATGAGCGGACAATTCCGAAGAAATAGTAAGATATGGGTAAGAGTTTTCCCGGATATCCCTATTACCGGGAAACCTACGGAAGTTAGAATGGGGAGAGGAAAAGGAAATCCTACGGGTTGGATTGCTCGTGTGTCCACGGGACAAATCCCATTTGAAATGGATGGTGTTACTTTGTCAAATGCTCGGCAAGCCGCTGCATTAGCGGCGCATAAACCATGTTCGTCAACCAAGTTTGTTCAGTGGTCGTAACGTAATTTGTTAGTGGGAGGCCCGGAAGTTCTATTCTGGCGACTAGCTTCTACCGCTAGCGCTTGGACTTTCAAGCTGAATTACATCCCACCCTTTCGTCAATCAATGAATGAAAAGAAACCGCTTACCAAAGAATAGAAAGGGAAGACAGGTTGGTTCGAGAACCCCTTGGTCAAAGGAAAGAGGAGGTCCTTATTCCGGGACGGAGCCGTATGACGCGAGAGTGTCACGTACGGTTCCTTTGAGAAGGGTGTGATACCACCACCTATCAGGCCCGACGAGCGGTCCACGGAGCTGCATCCTTACTCACCTGGTCTATGCACATCGCTTTCTCCAGGAGGTTGGTCGCCTATCCTAGATCTTCCTATTTCCAAGAGGATCCCGGGCTCAATCTGGTTTAGTATCAAGGTGATTCTTTTTCCGTTCCTATATATATGGGTCCGTGCAGCATTTCCACGATATCGTTATGATCAATTAATGGGACTTGGCCGGAAAGTGTTCTTGCCTCTATCATTAGCTCGGGTAGTCCCCGTTTCTGGTGTTTTAGTCACCTTTCAATGGCTCCCTTAATTATGTGCGAGGAATTTCCGTATTGAGTAACGGGAAGCGGGCTACTCCCCGAAAATGCCCCGCCCGTAGGTTCGCTTGTCGTTGGGGCTAAAATCTTCCCCTTGTCTTGCAGTAAGTTCTCTTTTTCTTGCTAGGTAGCCAGTCTATACAAGACTCGGCCCAAGCAATGCCCAAAGCAGACTTATTCCCAAAAGTCACATGCCTTTCTCGGTTAGACCAACCGAACCAAAATTTCAGTCTTCCATTATTGGTGGAGCAAGAAGTCTCTCTTTTGAGAGAGCAGTCAAAGAATGAAGGAAAGCAAATGATTGTTCTAGAATGGCTATTCTTCACAATTGCTCCTTGTGATGCAGCGGAACCATGGCAATTAGGATTTCAAGACGCAGCAACACCTATGATGCAAGGAATAATAGACTTACATCATGATATCTTTTTCTTCCTCATTCTGATTTTGGTTTTCGTATCATGGATCTTGGTTCGCGCTTTATGGCATTTTCACTATCAAAAAAATCCAATCCCGCAAAGGATTGTTCATGGAACTACTATCGAGATTCTGTGGACCATATTTCCGTCTATCATCCTGATGTTCATTGCTATACCATCATTTGCTCTGCTATACTCAATGGACGAGGTAGTAGTAGATCCAGCCATTACTATCAAAGCTATTGGACATCAATGGTATTGGACTTATGAGTATTCGGACTATAACAGTTCCGATGAACAGTCACTCACTTTTGACAGTTATATGATTCCAGAAGATGATCTAGAATTGGGTCAATTACGTTTATTAGAAGTGGACAATAGAGTGGTTGTACCAGCCAAAACTCATATACGTATTATTGTAACATCTGCTGATGTACTTCATAGTTGGGCTGTACCTTCCTCAGGTGTAAAATGTGATGCTGTACCTGGTCGTTTAAATCAGACCTCTATTTTGGTACAACGAGAAGGAGTTTACTATGGGCAGTGCAGTGAAATTTGTGGAACTAATCATGCTTTTATGCCTATCGTCGTAGAAGCTGTTTCTAGGAAAGATTATGGTTCTCGGGTAGCCAATCAATTAATCCCCCAAGCCGGGGGAGCTTAAGGGGTGCTGTAGCGAAACTGATTGCAAAAGAGGGGAAGCAAGAAAATGGAATTGAAGGCTTCGCTCGCTCTAACGCTCGTTTAGTAGACAGCAAGTAGAGTGCATAAGCCTCCGGGGGAGTACTACACGACAAGTACGGAACGAGCCTTGTCTACGAAGGAAAGCGACCTCATCTTGCTTGCTTCTGGCGAAGCTTCTATTCTAGAAGACCGACTACTACAATAG